TCGCATTACTTCAATTAACAGTTCGTAGTTACTTCGACTGCCTGGATCTTAGTAATGCAATAGAATAATAAGTCATAATTCATTAGTTAATTGTATCATTAACCATTTTCTTTATTTTTGTGCGAGGAGCTTACCATGAATCCACTGATTTCTGCTGCTTCTGTTATTGCTGCTGGATTGGCTGTAGGACTTGCTTCTATTGGACCTGGGGTTGGTCAAGGTACTGCTGCGGGCCAAGCCGTAGAAGGTATCGCAAGACAACCAGAGGCAGAGGGAAAAATACGAGGTACTTTATTGCTTAGTCTGGCTTTTATGGAAGCTTTAACAATTTATGGATTGGTCGTGGCATTAGCACTTTTATTTGCGAATCCCTTTGTTTAATCCTATAAATTTGAAAGTTTTTTCTTAGTCTTATTGTATTGCCTTGGATTTGCTGCTTGCTTTTTCGAATTATATCAGGATTTCACTTCTACAATCACTTTCACTTATTTGTTGAGACAATACCCTGCGGTGAAGGATTAATTTGAGGATGAGGAAGAATTAGTGGCGAAGTAAAATCAAAAGTAATAGTAAAAAAAAAAAAAAAGAACTCTGTTCAATTTTGTTAGTCCTACCTACAAAAGGAGATCATATGAAAAATGTAACCGATTCTTTCGTTTCCTTGGGTCACTGGCCATCCGCCGGGAGTTTCGGGTTTAATACCGATATTTTAGCAACAAATCCAATAAATCTAAGTGTAGTGCTTGGTGTATTGATCTTTTTTGGAAAGGGAGTGTGTGCGAGTTGTTTATTTCAAGAATAGGCTGGATCCAACCAGTTGCGCTTTTTTCCTTTAGTTTATAACTAGGAAGGAATGGTGTACGATCTCGCGAATTACTTCTGAATAAATTAAGAAATCATATGTACGAACCATAGCATTTCGTGACTTATTGGTAAATCAACTTTGATTCTCTATCCACCAATAATGTGGGGCTCTTAACATGGTTAAAGCTAAATTTTTTGAAGTCGAGGTGCAACACTGGTACTCTTTCTACCACTATGTATGGAAATGGTTTCAAAAAGACTGACTAGTTGTAATTTATCTGCTATAGAACACTCATATCGATAAAAATCAAATAATTTGAACCATTTACTGGAAAGGGGGCACCCTGCCTTTTTTATCCAATGCTGAATCGACGACCTATGTATAAAGTAAGAAGAGTTTTTTGGATTTGAAGAAAATAAAAATCGAAAAAAAAAAGAAACAACTTTGCTGATAATTACAGATTTTTTGTCTGGTCGGAAGAGTCCTCCAAATATTCTGGTTTTAGATTAACGATCAGTTTCTATGTTTTGGAAGACGAACAGGAACAGAGAAGAGAGGATAAGCTCATTACATTAAAAAAAGATATGGGAATGCCCCATTAAGTAACTGGGCGTGAGAGCCAAATGAATCGAAAGATTCATGTTTGGTTCGGGAAGAGATCATAGAATTTTGGAAAGGAATGGGAAGATAATCTACTTTCATTAAATGATTTATTAGATAATCGAAAACAGAGAATATTGAGTACTATTCGAAATTCAGAAGAACTGCGTGGAGGGGCCATTGAACAGCTGGAAAAAGCCCGGGCCCGATTGCGGAAAGTGGAACTGGAAGCAGATGAATATCGAGTGAATGGATACTCTGAGATAGAACGAGATAAATTGAATTTGATTAATTCAACTTATAAGAATTTGGAACAATTAGAAAATTACAAAAATGAAACCATTCAGTTTGAACAACAAAGAGCTATTAATGAAGTCCGACAACGAGTTTTCCAACAAGCCTTACAAGGAGCTCTAGAAACTCTGAATAGTTGTTTGAACGGCGAGTTACATTTACGCACCATCAGTACTAATATTGGGATGTTGGGGGCGCTGAAATAAATAATTGATTAGTCTTTCTACCGTAGGCATTATTTATTTTATTTTCTAGTTGATTTTTTTTCCTTTGCTGCTGAAAAAGAATAAAGAAAGACTCATGGTAACCCTTCAAGCCGACGAAATTAGTAATATTATCCGTAAACGTATTGAGCAATATAGTAGAGAAGTGAAGATTGTGAATACTGGCACCGTACTTCAAGTAGGCGACGGTATTGCTCGTATTCACGGTCTTGATGAAGTAATGGCAGGTGAATTAGTAGAATTTGAAGAGGGTACAATAGGCATTGCTCTGAATTTGGAATCAAAAAATGTTGGTGTTGTATTAATGGGTGATGGTTTGATGATCCAAGAGGGAAGTTCTGTAAAAGCAACAGGAAGAATTGCTCAGATACCAGTGAGCGAAGCCTATTTGGGTCGTGTTATAAATGCTTTGGCTAAACCCATTGATGGTCGAGGTGAAATTTCATCTTCTGAATCTCGGTTAATTGAATCCCCCGCTCCAGGTATTATTTCGAGACGTTCCGTATATGAGCCTCTGCAAACGGGGCTTATTGCTATTGATTCGATGATCCCTATAGGACGCGGTCAGCGCGAATTA